TTAAAAATAAGCTAAAAATAAGCTTTTGGGCTCATACCTCAAGAATATAGGAAATCCTTTTTTTTAAAAAAATAAAGTGCCTGATTAAAGGATTATTCTGATAGGATAAATTAAGTAGAACTTCTACCTTTATTATATTTTATAGAATCAAACTATAACTGATAATATCAAAAACTATCGTGCATCATACACTAAAATATAATTTTATTAATAAGAAATTTAAAATTTCTTAAATTACAATTATTTGTAATTATTTTAAATTTATTTTTTATTTAATTCTAATAAAATATTTTTTTTATTTATTTTATTTTTCAGAACTATAATTTCAGTATCCTCCAACTCATGATTTGGTTGTTGAATTGGATTAGAAATTAACTTACTAAGATTTATCCCCCTAATCACAAACTCCAATAATTTAATATCCTCAGAAGCATCACTTAAATATTTTTTAACCCAATCAATTGCTTCAATAAATTTTTTATTTTCAATTATAATTAAAATAACACTAATAAAAAATTTTGAAATAAATAACTTTATCTCAACAATAATTAACTCAACACTTTTAATAAAAATAGGATCTGCCCCGTTCCACTTTTGATTCCCCAATATCTCAGAAGGATTATCTTGATTTAATAATTTTATTTTAATAACTTGACAGAAAATTACCCCTATAATTTTACTTTCATATTATTTAAATATAAATTTTTTATATTATATTATCATATTAAATACAATAATTGGAGCTTTAGGGGGTATTAATCAAACCTCATTGCGAAAAATAATAGCATTTTCTTCAATTAATAATTTAGGGTGAATAATTTTTTCAATTATAATTAGAGAAAATTTATGAATATTTTATTTTTTTATATATTCAATATTAATTATAATTATATTTTTTTTATTTTATATTATGAATATATTTTATATTGATCAACTTTTTATTAATAATATTAATTTCATAATTAAATTAAATTTATTAATTAATTTTTTATCTTTAGGTGGATTACCACCATTCATTGGATTTCTACCAAAATGAATCATTATTAATTTTTTAATAATTAATAAATTATATATTATAACATTAATTATATTAATAAGAAGATTAATCACTATTTATTTTTATATTCGAATTATTTACTCATCATTTCTATTTAATTATATTAAAATAAAATGATTTAAAATTTTTTTGAAAAATAATTTTATAAAATTAATTAATTTTACAACTATAATATCTATTATAGGAATAATTTTTAGAACTTTTTTATTTATATAATTTTCCAAGGTTTTAAGTTAAATTAAACTAATAGTCTTCAAAATTATTTATAGAGAAATATTCTTTAAGCCTTAGTAAATAATTTACCCCTTAAAATTTGCAATTTTATATCATTATTGAATATAAGACTTAATAAAAGAGAATATTTCCCGTAAATAAATTTACAATTTATCGCTTTCAACTCAGCCATTTTACTTAGCGAAAATGACTATACTCCACAAATCATAAAGATATTGGAACATTATATTTTATTTTTGGTATTTGATCAGGAATAATTGGGACATCACTAAGCTTATTAATTCGAGCTGAATTAGGAAACCCTGGATCTTTAATTGGAGACGATCAAATTTATAATACTATTGTAACAGCACATGCATTTATTATAATTTTTTTCATAGTTATGCCCATTATAATTGGGGGATTTGGAAATTGATTAGTACCATTAATATTAGGAGCACCTGATATAGCTTTCCCCCGAATAAATAATATAAGATTTTGATTACTACCCCCATCTTTAACATTACTTATTTCAAGAAGTGTCGTAGAAAATGGTGCTGGCACTGGGTGAACAGTTTACCCCCCACTTTCTAGAAATATTGCCCATAGAGGTAGATCTGTTGATCTAGCTATTTTTTCCCTACATTTAGCTGGAATCTCATCAATCTTAGGAGCAATTAATTTTATTACCACCATTATCAATATACGAATTAATAATATGTCATTTGATCAAATACCCTTATTTGTGTGAGCAGTAGGAATTACAGCATTTCTATTACTCTTATCTTTACCAGTTTTAGCTGGTGCAATTACAATACTATTAACAGATCGAAATTTAAACACATCATTTTTTGACCCTGCAGGAGGGGGAGATCCAATTTTATACCAACATTTATTTTGATTTTTTGGTCATCCAGAAGTTTATATTTTAATTTTACCAGGATTTGGTATAATTTCTCACATTATTTCCCAAGAAAGAACAAAAAAAGAAACATTTGGATGTCTGGGAATAATTTATGCTATAATAACTATTGGATTATTAGGATTTATTGTTTGAGCACACCATATATTTACTATTGGAATAGATATTGACACTCGAGCTTATTTTACATCAGCAACAATAATTATTGCAGTACCAACAGGAATTAAAATTTTTAGATGATTAGCAACATTACACGGAACCCAAATTAATTACAGACCATCAATCCTATGAAGATTAGGATTCGTATTTTTATTCACAGTAGGGGGTTTAACAGGAGTAATTTTAGCTAATTCATCCATTGATATTACTTTACACGATACTTATTATGTTGTAGCTCATTTTCATTATGTTTTATCTATGGGAGCTGTATTCGCTATTTTAGGGGGATTTATTCATTGATACCCATTATTTTTAGGCCTATCATTAAATCCATACTTACTAAAAATTCAATTCTTTATTATATTTTTAGGGGTTAATTTAACATTTTTTCCACAACATTTTTTAGGATTAGCTGGAATACCTCGACGATACTCTGATTACCCTGATTCATATATCTCATGAAATTTAATCTCATCATTAGGATCATACATCTCATTATTAGCCATCATAATAATTTTAATTATTATTTGAGAATCAATAATCTACCAACGAATTACATTATTCCCCTTAAATATACCATCATCAATTGAATGATATCAAAACTTACCACCAGCTGAACATTCATATAACGAATTACCAATTTTAAGAAATTTCTAATGTGACAGATTATATGTAATGGATTTAAACCTCATTTATAAAGGAAATCCTTTCTTTAGAAATGGCTACCTGATCAAATATTAATTTACAAAATAGAGCATCCCCTTTAATAGAACAAATCATTTTCTTTCACGATCACACACTAATTATTTTAATTATAATTACTATTTTAGTAGGTTATTTAATATTAAATTTATTTTTTAATAAATATATCAATCGATTTTTATTAGAAGGTCAAATAATTGAAATAATTTGAACTATTCTACCAGCTATTACTCTAATTTTTATTGCTTTACCCTCATTACGACTTCTTTACTTATTAGATGAACTTAACAACCCCCTAATCACACTAAAATCAATCGGTCACCAATGATATTGAAGATATGAATATTCAGATTTTCATAATATCGAATTTGACTCATATATAATCCCAATAAATGAATTAATAAAAAATAATTTCCGATTATTAGATGTAGATAATCGAATTGTTTTACCTATAAATAATCAAATTCGAATTATAGTAACAGCTGCTGATGTAATCCACTCATGAACTATCCCCTCTTTAGGTGTCAAAGTAGATGCTAATCCAGGTCGATTAAATCAAACTAACTTTTTTATTAATCGACCGGGAATATTTTATGGTCAATGTTCTGAAATTTGTGGAGCAAATCATAGATTTATACCTATTGTAATCGAAAGAATTTCAATTAAAAATTTCATCAATTGAATTAATAATTATTCATCATTAGATGACTGAAAGCAAGTATTGGTCTCTTAAACCATTTTATAGTAAATTAGCAACTACTTCTAATGATTACCTAAAGAATTAGTTAATTTATAACATAAATATGTCAAATTTAAATTATTACATAGTAATATTCTTTTATTCCTCAAATAATACCAATTAACTGAATAATTTCTTTATTATTTTTTATTTGTATTTATATTATATTTAATATTATAAATTATTATATTTACAATAATAATTATTCAAATAATAACAATAATAATAAAAAAAAAAATTACCAAATAAATTGAAAATGATAAGAAATTTATTCTCAATTTTTGACCCAACAACTAATTTATTTAACCTCCCAATTAATTGAATAAGAACATTTTTAGGGTTAATATTTTTACCCAATAAATTTTGATTTATCCCTAATCGTCATTTTTTTATTTGAAATCAAATATTAAACAAATTACACACTGAATTTAAAATTTTATTAAAAAATAACTACTTTAAAGGATCAACTTTAATCCTTATTTCATTATTTTCATTTATTTTATTTAATAACTTTTTAGGATTATTTCCATATATTTTTACCAGAACAAGTCACCTAACATTAACCCTATCTATTTCTCTACCAATATGACTAAGAATTATATTATACGGCTGAATTAATAACTATCAACATATATTTACCCATATAATTCCCCAAGGAACACCTTCAATTTTAATACCATTTATAGTATTAATTGAAACTATTAGAAATATCATCCGACCGGGAACATTAGCTATCCGTTTAACAGCAAACATAATTGCAGGACATCTATTAATAACTTTATTAAGAAGAATTGGACCTAATATTTCTTACCCACTTATCATAATATTAATTTTAACTCAAATTTTACTATTAATCTTAGAATCTGCAGTAGCAGTAATTCAATCTTATGTAATTACTATTTTAAGAACACTTTATTCTAGAGAAGTAAACTAATGAAAAAATTTAACTTTCACCCATATCACTTAGTAGATTACAGACCATGACCCTTAACAGGAGCTATTGGAGTACTAACACTAGTAACAGGAATAATAAAATGATTTCATAATTTTAATATAAATTTACTAATTTTAGGATATATTATTACAATTTTAACTATATTCCAATGATGACGAGATATTTGTCGAGAAGGAACATTTCAGGGTAAACATACAATTTTAGTTACTAAAGGACTACGATGAGGTATAATTTTATTTATTATTTCAGAAATCTTTTTTTTTATTTCTTTTTTTTGAGCTTTTTTCCACAGAAGATTATCCCCAAATATTGAAATTGGGATTATATGACCTCCAATAGGAATTTATCCATTTAATCCATTCCAAATTCCACTTTTAAATACAATCATTTTAATTAGATCAGGAGTAACAGTAACATGAGCTCATCACGCACTAATAGAAAATAATTACTCCCAAATAACACAAAGATTATTTTTAACAATTATATTAGGAATTTACTTTACAATCTTACAAGCATATGAATACTTAGAAGCACCATTTTCAATTGCAGATAGAATTTATGGGTCAACATTTTTCATAGCAACAGGATTCCACGGACTTCATGTAATTATTGGAACTATTTTTTTATTTGTATGCTTTTTTCGACAATTAAATAACCATTTCTCAAATAATCACCATTTTGGGTTTGAAGCAGCGGCTTGATATTGACATTTCGTAGATGTTGTTTGATTATTCTTATATATTTCTATTTACTGGTGAGGAAATTAATTATTTATATAATATATTTAGTATATTTGACTTCCAATCAAAAAGTTTAATTTTATTTTAATATAAATAATTAATTTAATAATAATAATTTCAATTTTAATTTTCACAATTTCAAATATTATAATACTAATATCAATTATTTTATCTAAAAAATCATCAATAGACCGGGAAAAATGCTCACCATTTGAATGTGGATTTGACCCAAAATCATCAGCACGAATTCCTTTTTCATTACATTTTTTTTTAATTACAATAATTTTCATCATTTTTGACATTGAGATTGCATTAATTTTCCCAATTATTTTATCCTTAAAAATTACTAATATTTTTATCAATATAAAAATTAGATTTTTTTTTATTTGTATCTTATTAATAGGGTTATATCACGAATGAAATCAAAACATATTAAATTGAACTAATTAGGATTTTAGTTTATAAAAACATTTGATTTGCAATCAAAAATTATTGATTTATCAATTTATCTTAAATAAGAAGCAAAAATTGCATTTAATTTCGACTTAAAAATTAGAGTTTATCATACTCCTTATTTTAATAAAATTAATTGAAACCAAAAAGAGGTATATCACTGTTAATGATAAAATTGAATAACCTAATTCCAATTAAAGAAATATAATATTTAAAATTAAGCTGCTAACTTAATTTTTAGTGGTTAAATTCCATTAATATTTCTTTTTTATTTGTATTTATATTTAATTAATATTTATATAGTTTAAAATAAAACAATACATTTTCATTGTATAAATAAAAATTTTTTTTTATAAATTTATTTAAAGATTTTTAATAATCTCCTTAATATCTTCAATATTATACTCTTATATAAGCTATTTAAATAAATAATACTTAAAAATAATAAATATATAATTACCATTATTCAAATAACAAATCTAAATAAATAAATTTTTAAATTATTATTATGAAATAAATTATAAAAAGAAGAACTTTTTAATAAATATATAATACCTTGACCAGTATATAACTCTCTTCAACCCAAATCAACAATTTTAGACAAATTTTGACCAAAACTTAAAAAATAATAATTTAAACCATAGGTAGATAATCTAGGTATAAATCACATTAAACATAAAAAACTACTCAAATTATAACTCATAATAAATTTATTCACACTATAAATATTTATATTTCTAACCATAAACCCTAATAACCCCCCTAAAAAAGTTACATAAATAACTATCATTTTTAAATTTAAAGATAAATAAATCATATAAGGATAATAAAAAATCACCCATCTTAAAAATCTACCTCTAAACAATCTTATTATTAATAAAACAAATATTCTATTTAATATAACATAATCTTCATCATATAAATTATAAATTCTTAACAAATTTAAGTCATTTACTAATAAATATATTAATAAACGAAAAGTATAAAACATAGTTAAACCTGTAGAAACATAGTAAAAAAAAAAAACTAACATATTTAAATTTCTAAATCTAACTATCTCTAAAATTAAATCCTTTGAATAAAACCCAGCTAAAAAAGGAATTCCACATAAAGCTATATTAGAAATATTTAAACATAAACAAGTTATTGGAAGATATAAACTAATACCACCCATATAACGAATATCTTGAATATTATTTATTATGTGAATAATAACACCAGCACATATAAATAATAAAGCTTTAAATATAGCATGAGTCAACAAATGAAAAAAAGCTAAATCAGGAAATCCTATTCTTAAAATTCTTATTATTAAGCCCAATTGTCTTAAGGTAGACAAAGCAATAATTTTCTTTAAATCATATTCATAGTTAGCAGAAATACCCGCCATAAATATGGTCAATATGCCTGCTAATAATAAAATCTTAATAAAAAAAATCTGTATAATTAATAAATTAAAACGAATTAATAAATAAACCCCTGCAGTAACTAAAGTGGAAGAATGAACCAAAGCAGAAACTGGTGTAGGGGCTGCCATTGCAGCAGGTAATCAAGATCTAAAAGGAATCTGAGCTCTTTTAGTTATAGAAGCTAAAATAATCATAAATCCAATAAATGATATAATAAAATCATTTTTTATAAAATCCAAATAAAAAATATAATTTCAACTACCATAATTTAATATCCAAGAAATAACTATCAAAATTAAAACATCCCCAATACGATTTGATAGAGCTGTTAATATACCAGCATTATAAGACTTCACATTTTGATAATAAATAACCAAACAATAAGAAACTAACCCTAATCCATCCCAACCTAATAAAATTCTAACAATATTAGGACTAATAATTAATAAAATCATAGAAAAAACAAATAAAATAACCAAAATAATAAAACGAAATAAATTTAAATCAGATCTTATATATCTCTTTCTATAATAAATAATTATAGATGAAATTACTAAAACAAATATCATAAATAATAAAGACATCCAATCCAATAAAATAGATATTACAAATCTAATAGAATTAAAAGAAATCAATTCCCACTCAAAAAAAATTACTAAATTATTTATAATAAAATAAATTATAAAAATAAATCTTAATAAACCAAAAAAAAATAAATAAATATAAACATATAAACAAATATTCTTATTAATAATTTAAAATGAAATTTTCATATTTTTGATACCACAAACCAATATTTTTATTAAATTATTTAAATTTATTAAAATTAATTAATTATTAAATATTCAACCCTTAAGATCATCAAATTTAAAGGTAATCAATGCAATATTAACAATAAATATTCACGAGAAACCCCTCTATAAAATCTATACAAACCACAATAAAATTTACCATGTTGAGTATAAGAATATAAATATAAACTATAACCAGCACTAAAAAAAGAAATTAATATCAATAAAAATATAGTTAACCAAGATCAACCAACTAAACTATTAATTAAACTAATTTCACCCAATAAATTTAAAGATGGCGGAGATGATATATTACAAGATATTAATAAAAACCACCACAATCTTAATGAAGGTATAAAATTTATTATACCCCTATTGATAAATAATCTTCGACTATGTAACCGCTCATAATTAATATTAGCAAGACAGAATATCCCAGAAGAACACAACCCATGACCAATTATTATAATATAAGAACCAAAATAACCCCAATAATTTATAACTATAATTCCACCAATTACAACTCTTATATGAGAGACTGAAGAATATGCAATTAAAGATTTAATATCAACCTGACAAAAACACTTTAATCTAATATAAAAACCACCTAATAAACTAATAATTAACCAAATATAATTTAATTTTATATTTAAACCCTGTATAAAAATTATAACCCGTAATAAACCATAACCCCCTAACTTTAATATAATACCAGCTAAAACTATAGAACCTGAAACTGGAGCCTCAACATGAGCCTTAGGAAGTCATAAATGAACAAAATATATTGGCATTTTTACTAAAAAAGCCATTACCATAAAAAAATAAATTATAATAAAATCTAAATTAATAAATTTTAAAAAATAAATTATTATAGTATGTATTTCACTATATAAATAAAAAATACCCATTAACAACGGTAAAGAAGCAAATAAAGTGTAAAATAATAAATATATCCCAGCTTGAATACGTTCTGGTTGATAACCTCATCCAACAATTAATAACAATACGGGAATTAATCTAGATTCAAAAAATAAATAAAATAAAAACAAATTCATAACTCTAAAAGTTAAAAATAAAATAATTAATAAAAATAATAAATTTAATAAAAAAAAAATAACATAATAATTAATTTTAAATAAATTTTCTCTAGATATAATTATTAAAGAAACAATTCAAATTCTTAATATAATAAGACCAAAAGAAATTATATCACAAGAAAAAATATATCTTAAATTATTAAATAAATTACAAGATATATAAACAATCATAAATATAAATATTAATAATAATAACAATATTTGAACCAATCAAAATATATTTCTAATAAAACATAAAGGAATTATAAAAATTAAATAAAATAAAAATTTTATCATTTAAATCTACAATAAATTAAATCTCTGAAAATAATCATTACCATGAGTTCGAATTATAGAAACTAAAATAGATAAACCTAAAGAACCCTCACAAACAGAAAAAACTAAAAATACCATTAATATATACATATCATAATCAATAAATATTAAAAATACTAACATAAAAAAAAAAATTCTTAAAACAATAAATTCTAATCTTAACAAAATAATCAATAAATGTTTATTTTTAGAAATAAAAATTAAATTCCCTATAAAAAATATTATAATAAAAATAACTCATACATTTAAAATTATCATTAATTTTTGTTTTTATAGTTTAAAAAAAACATTGGTTTTGTAAACCAAAATTAAGAACTAATCTTTAAAAACTTCAAAGAAAAAGAAATACCTTCATCAATAATCCCCAAAATTATAATTTTAAAATTTAAACTATCCTTTGAATGACAAAATTGACCATCTCATCAATCATAATAATATTATCAATAATAATATACTTTCTTAATCACCCATTATCAATAGGTCTTATAATTTTAATACAAACTATATTAACCTGCTTACTATCAGGAATATTAATTAAAACATATTGATTCTCTTATATCTTATTTTTAACTTTTTTAGGGGGGTTATTAGTACTATTTATCTATATTTGTAGAATTGCTTCAAACGAAATATTCAATATATCAAATAATTTTAAAATAACACTCCTCTTATTTATCTTAATATTACCAATAATTCAAATAATATTTAATAAAAATTTAAATTGAATAAATTTAAATAATAATTTAGAAATAAATAATTTTTTAAATTTTATATTTTTTAATAATGAAAATAAAATTAACATAAATAAATTATACAACAATTATTCATCAATCTTAACTATATTATTAATTATTTATCTATTTATTACATTAATCGCAATTGTAAAAATTACCAATATTTTTTATGGACCTTTACGAATATCTCTTAACTAATGTTAAATAAATTTAAACCTTTACGTAAATATCAACCAGTAATTAAAATCATTAACAGATCATTAATTGACCTACCATCGCCATCCAATATCTCAAGATGATGAAATTTTGGATCTCTATTAGCATTATGTTTAATAATCCAAATTTTAACAGGATTATTCCTAACAATATATTATACAGCTAATATTGAATTAGCATTTTACAGAGTAAATTATATTTGCCGAAATGTAAATTACGGATGATTAATTCGAACAATTCATGCTAATGGTGCATCTTTTTTTTTTATTTGTATCTATATTCACATTGGACGAGGAATTTATTATGAATCATTTAATTTAAAACACACATGAATAGTGGGAGTAATCATTTTATTCTCATTAATAGCAACAGCATTTATAGGGTATGTATTACCTTGAGGACAAATATCATTCTGAGGAGCAACAGTAATTACCAACTTACTCTCAGCAATCCCATACTTAGGAAATATATTAGTAAATTGAATTTGAGGGGGATTTGCAGTAGATAACGCAACTTTAACTCGATTTTATACATTTCATTTTTTATTACCTTTTATTATTATAATATTAACAATAATCCACTTACTATTTTTACACCAAACTGGGTCAAATAACCCACTAGGTTTAAATAGAAACTTAGATAAAATTCCCTTCCATCCCTTCTTTACATTTAAAGACTTAATTGGATTTATTATTTTATTATTCTTATTAACAATATTAACATTAATTAATCCATATATACTAGGAGACCCTGATAATTTTATCCCCGCTAACCCATTAGTAACACCAATCCACATTCAACCAGAATGATATTTTTTATTTGCATATGCAATTCTCCGATCAATCCCTAACAAATTAGGAGGGGTAATTGCTTTAATTTCATCAATTATAATCTTAATTATCTTACCCCTAACTCAAAATAAAATAATACAAGGATTACAATTTTACCCCATAAATCAAATCATATTTTGATTTTTTATTAACACAATTATTTTACTAACTTGAATTGGAGCTCGACCTGTTGAAAATCCATATATTATTACAAGACAAATTTTAACAATTTTATATTTTAGATATTTTATTATTAACCCAATAATAAGAAAATACTGAGATAAAATTATTTTTCAAAATTAAATTAATAAATAGATTAACTAAATAATTAATAAATATAAATAATATATATATATATATATATACAAATATATATATATATATACTATACTATTACACACACATATAAATACACACATATACATAATATATATATATATTATTATAATATATATATATATGTATATATATATATTATAAACATTATAAATTAATGAGCTTGTGATAAGCATTTGTTTTGAAAACTTAAGAAAGAATTTTTTTTTATTCTATTAATTTATCACATACTAAAAATAATCACTAAAAAAAAAATTTAAACCCTAAAAAAAATATTAAAAAATTTAATGAAATAGGTAAATATCTTTTTCAAGCTAAATATATTAACTTATCATAACGATAACGAGGTAAAGTACCCCGAACTCAAATAAATAAAAAAGAAATAAAACCTAATTTTAAGTAAAAAATAAATCTCAAACTATAACCCCCTATATATAAAATTACAAATAATAATCTTATAAATAAAATTCTAGAATATTCAGCTAAAAAAATCAAAGCAAATCCCCCAGATCTATATTCTACATTAAACCCCGATACTAATTCTCTTTCACCTTCTGCAAAATCAAACGGAGTTCGGTTAGTTTCAGCTAATATAGATGAAATTCATCTCAAAGACAAAGGAATTATAAAAAATAATATCCAAATTACCCTCTGATAAAAATAAAATATAACTAAATTAAAATCTATAATTATAACAATTCTAGATATTAAAATTAAAGCTATTCTAACTTCATAAGAAATAGTTTGGGCCACCGCACGCAAACCCCCCAATAAAGAATAATTAGAGTTAGAAGATCAACCCGCAATCATAACAGTATAAACACCTATTCTAGTACAACATAAAAAAAATAACACACCTAAATTAAATCTAATTATATTAAAATAATAAGGAATTAATATTCAAATAAATAAAGATAAAATAAATCTAACAATAGGAGAAAAATAATAACAATAATAATTAGAATAATTAGGATAAGTAAATTCTTTAGTAAATAACTTAATTGCATCAGAAAAAGGTTGTAAAATCCCAATAAAACCAACTTTATTGGGACCTTTTCGAATTTGAATATAACCTAAAACTTTACGCTCTAATAAAACTAAGAAAGCAACACCAATCAAAACCCCTAAAATCAAAATCACCACACCAACTAAAATTATAATTAAATCAATTAATATCATTACTATATATATAATAAATTATATATTTATGACTTCTAAAATCATCACATTTTTCTGTCAAAATAGTAATGATATTATAATTCACAAATATAATACACATATACATATATGCACAAATATATATAATAAATTTAATTAATTCAACACAAACAAACATAAATATATACATACCATATATACATATTAAATCACAATTAATAAAAATCATAATAATTAATTTAATTACAATATTCAATCCTTTCGTACTAAAACATTAAAAATTTTAAAAGATAGAAACCAACCTGGCTCACACCGGTTTGAACTCAGATCATGTAAGATTTTAATGATCGAACAGATCAAAATTTTAAACTTTTGCATTTAAATTTTATCTTAATCCAACATCGAGGTCGCAAACTCTTTTTCTTATAAGCACTAAAAAAAAAAATTACGCTGTTATCCCTAAGGTAATTTATTCTTATAATCAATATTATTGGATCAATCAATCATATATTCATGGTCTTATTAAAAAAAAGTTATATAAATTTTTTTATCACCCCAATAAAATATTCACTCAAATTTAAATATAACTATTAATTTATAAATCAAAATTAAACAAATATCAAACTCTATAGGGTCTTCTCGTCTTTTTAAAATATTTTAACTTTTTAATTAAAAAATTAATTTCTATTAAATACCTAAGAGACAACTTACATCTCATCCAATCTTTCATACAAGTCACCAATTAAGAGACTATTGATTATGCTACCTTTGTACAGTCAATATACTGCAGCCCTTCAATTTAATCAAATCAGTGGGCAGATTAGACTTTAAATTATTAATCAAAAAGACATGTTTTTGATAAACAGGTGAACATACATATTTGTCGAATTCCTTTTAAATAATTATTAAAAATAAAAAATTACCAAATATAATTAATTTTATATACTAATTTTATCATTATAATTAAATTTAATTTAATTAAAATATATTTTTCAATAAAATATTAAATTAAAATTAAATTTTCAATTAAATGAAATTATTTATAATAAAATAAAATTTATTAACAATATAAATTATAAAATTTTCAAATTAATTATCATTAATTATAAAAATTTAATTTAAAGCTTATCCCCCAAAATATTAAATTAAATTTTAAAATTAATTTAATTAATTAAATTAATTTTAAAATTTAATTAAAAATTAAATTTTTTTCTTAAAAAACTAGATATATTTAAAAACGAATAACATTTCATTTCCAATTAATTATTTAAAATATTTATGAAACAATAAATTTTTTAATTAATTAACTCTTTTAAATTCGAGAAATTTAAAAACAATAAAAAATTATTAATAAACTCTGATACACAAGATACAACAAACTAAATTTACTTTTAAAAGAATTTATTTTCAAATATTTCAAAATTCCCCCACAATACTAATTAACTATAAAAAATTAAATTTTTTCTATTAAAAATACTTTAACCCCCATTATTATATTTTTAATATTAAAATTTTTTTTATTAAATAAAAATCATTAATTCTAACCCCTCAAATTAATTATAATATAATATCTTTTCAATGTAAATGAAATACTTTTTCAAGCTCTAATTTGACCTTTCTAGAAACACTTTCCAGTACCTCTACTTTGTTACGACTTATTTCAACTTATAAATGAAAGCGACGGGCAATATGTACATACTTTAATATTCAATCACCTTAAAAATTTATTTAAAATTACATTTAAATCCATTTTCATTTAATCATTCCAAATTAAAATCCAAATTATTCAAATAAATTTATTGTAATCCATTATATTCTTAATTATAATCTGCATCTTGATCTGATTTAATTTTAATTTCAAATTCTTAAATATTAATATTATAAAAAAATATTTTTATAACAACGATATACAAAATAATAAATCAAGTAAATTTAATCGTGGAATATCAATTATTAAACAGATTCCTCTAAATAAACTAAAATACCGCCAAATTATTTAAGTTTTAATAAATAATTATCTACTATTTAAGTATTATTAATTTAAATTTTTAATAATAGGGTATCTAATCCTAGTTTTTCATAAAATTTACCAAATCATAAATATTAAATAATTTTATATTAAATTAAAATTTCACCTTAAAATTTAAATTTTAAATTATTTAAAAATAATTATTAATTAAACACTAAAAAAAAATTTAAATTAATCTTTGTATAACCGCAACTGCTGGCACAAAATTAGTTATTAATTAAAATATCACTAAATCTTAATTTCTTAAATTTTTTAAAATTAATTACTACCACAAAATTAAATATTATTTAAATAATTAATAATTAACACTAAAATTTATATGTAAAATAAACTTTAAAATAAATTTCACAAACCATAAAAAATTTATTTATTAGTTAAAAATTTGACATAGAATTTTTTTTTTTTTTTTTTTTATAATAAAATATTTAACATAAATTATTAAACAATTAATAATTTCTTTCTTTTTTTCTTCATAATATTCATTTTGAAAATTAAACTGGCTATATAAATTTTTATAATTTAATAAATTATATTGTATTTAGATAATTTATATTAATTTAATTATAATTTATATATATATATATATATTAATATATTAAATTTTTAATATAATAATAATAATTTTAAAATAAATATTTAACAATTTTTTATATTAAACCATTTCTAATAATTATACAATATAAATAA